CAAGCAAGAGAAAGAAACATCAATTTATTCATGGATATCCACGATATGTTCCCTATGGTGACTGGGTTCATGAATTATGGTCAACAAACAGTACGAGCTGCAAGGTACATTGGTCAAAGTTTCATGATTACCTTATCCCACGCGAATCGTTTACCTGTAACTATTCAATATCCTTATGAAAAATCGATCACATCAGAGCGTTTCCGCGGTCGAATCCACTTTGAATTTGATAAATGCATTGCTTGTGAAGTATGTGTTCGTGTATGCCCCATAGATCTACCCGTTGTTGATTGGAGATTGGAAACAGATATTAGAAAGAAACGATTGCTTAATTATAGTATTGATTTCGGAATCTGTATATTTTGTGGTAACTGCGTCGAGTATTGTCCAACAAACTGTTTATCAATGACTGAAGAATATGAACTTTCTACTTACGATCGTCACGAATTGAATTATAATCAAATTGCTTTGGGTCGGTTACCAATGTCAGTAATTGGCGATTACACAATTCGAACAATTATGAATTCGACTCAAATAAAAATAGCCACGGATAACCCCCTTGATTCAAGAACGATTACCAATTACTAAGATTCCGTTTTGATCTAAAGAAGCGAAGTTTCTTTCATTTTGGTTGGTTAGTAACTACAAAACATAACTATTGATTGGTGAGAATCACGGCTTGATTTGGATTTAGAATAGATTCATATATCCGTGATGATTTCGAAATATCAAATTTCAACTACTCTTTCGGATACAAAAGCGGGATTGGTCCAATAACTGTATCTACATCAATCCACACCACATTAAGATTCAATTCAATTAGGCATATACAAGAAAAAAAAAAGAAAGATAGGGTAACCTCTTTTTTCCTGGCCCGGTCAGTAAGGTCATGAAAATGAAATATTTCAACTTATTTATCTCTTATTTTACACATAATGGATTTACCTGGATCAATACATGATATTCTTTTAGTATTTCTAGGATCAGGTCTTATATTAGGAGGCCTAGGGGTGGTATTACTTACCAATCCAATTTATTCTGCCTTTTCATTAGGATTGGTTCTTGTTTGTATATCCTTATTCCATATTCCATCTAACTCCTATTTTGTAGCTGCTGCACAGCTCCTTATTTACGTGGGAGCCGTAAATGTCTTAATCGTATTTGCTGTGATGTTCATGAATGGTTCAGAATATTACAAGGATTTATATCTTTGGACAGTTGGAGATGGAGTTACTTCACTGGTTTGTACAAGTATTCTTTTTTCACTAATTACTACTATCTCAGATACGTCATGGTACGGGATTATTTGGACTACAAGATCAAACCAGATTATAGAGCAGGACCTGACAAGTAACGTTCAACAAATTGGAATTCATTTATCAACAGATTTTTATCTTCCATTTGAACTCATTTCTATAATTCTTTTAGTTGCTTTGATAGGTGCAATTGCTATGGCTCGTCAGTAATAAATACTTAGAATTAGAAATCCAAAATCAAATAAAATAAACAAGGCCGTGTTTTGTTCTGTGTTACTATTATGACATCAATTTCCCTTCAGTTCCATTTTGATATTCTATTGTTCATATATTAAATTGAATGGGTTTGAGTTCGATCCATTACTAATACCTTTCTTTTTTCCGTACTTGTTATATTCTAGTCAATCAAATCGGTTAAATTGTATTGTTGTTCATATTGAAATCAATCTCAATTGATGAGGAGTTGGTCAATGATGACCGAGCATATACTTATTTTGAGTGCCTATTTATTTTCTATCGGTATTTATGGATTGATCACAAGCCGAAACATGGTTAGAGCACTTATGTGTCTTGAGCTTATACTGAATGCGGTTAATCTAAATCTCGTAACATTTTCTGATTTATTTGATAGTCGACAATTAAAAGGAGACATTTTCTCGATCTTTGTTATAGCTATTGCAGCCGCTGAAGCAGCTATTGGGCCAGCTATTGTTTCGTCGATCTATCGTAACAGAAAATCAACTCGTATCAATCAATCGAATTTGTTGAATAAATAGTCGTAATGATATAAATAAAGACAGATATATAGAATATTTATCAATTAGAATTAGCGTGTCGTGTATAACTCGTATGACCATGTTTGCTGAAACGTAATAAATCAAAGTATCTTGGACCTCTCTCATTCTCATGACCAGATCCAGAAGTAGATTGATTATTAAATTAAAAAAAAAATTCTGGTAAACCACTGATTCGTCTGGTGTCTACAATATATGATTCAGTTACTACTGATTTTACCAGATCGAAAATTGATAACGTTCAAAAAATTGATAGATCCAATGTCACATTCAGTAAAGATTTATGATACATGTATAGGGTGTACTCAATGTGTACGAGCCTGCCCCACAGATGTATTGGAAATGATACCTTGGGACGGATGTAAAGCTAAGCAAATTGCTCCTGCTCCAAGAACAGAGGACTGTGTAGGTTGTAAGAGATGTGAATCCGCTTGTCCAACGGATTTCTTG